AAGTCAAAATCCATTTTTCTTTTTATAAAGAATTCTCAATAAAATTCTTTATTTTTTAATGGTCTTCCTGATTAGGGGTCGGGAAAGAAACCTCTTTTAACAACATAAGTAAAAAAGAAAATTCTTTTTTCTGCGAAATTCAAATTAGGCAAGAAAAAGAAACCGAAGGTCGTCTTCCCTTCTTGTTGCGTATGTATCGCGAATTCAAATAGAGAAAATATCGATATAGAGTATCTTTTCTTTCTACTCGAATCTCCCCCTAAGCCCCTATTTTTTGACTAATAACTGGTGTTGTTGGATTGAATTAAAAATTATAACAGAATAGTTTACGAAATTCAATTCGGAAGAAACTCTTTATTTCGATTTTGATATTAATTTGAACTCTAAATAAAATTGAATATCAAAATTGGAATTGAATTTAATTTTCAGACAAGACTGGATTATCATCCATATATTTATATCTTTCATATCGAAAGAGAAATAAGATAATATTGTATTGAATTAATTTCTATTTATTTAATCTCGTGAATTTCTCTATTTTCTATTTCATTTTGATTTCTAGTTGATAATAATAGATAATAAGATATATAGAATATATAGAATTTTATTTCTATTCTATTATTTCTATTCTATTATTTCTATTATTATTATTTCTATTATATAGAATACTCACTTCGATATACTAATTAGTATAGAATACTACTAAGAATTAGTATAAGATATGTTTATAGTAATAACAGGTCTAAATATTCAATCGAGGTACCCATTCTATGACAACTCTCAATAGCTTACCCTCTATTTTTGTGCCGTTAGTAGGACTAGTATTTCCGGCAATTGCAATGGCGTCTTTATTTCTTCATGTTCAAAAAAACAAGATTTCTTAGATCTTATGGGTTCAAATCTCATCCATTTTTTTTTCAAGACTTAGATATAGCTAATACAGATGTGCATTTAGTAGAGTATGTTATGGTATAACATAGGGGCATAAATGAAGCAGCTCTTATATATCCGTAAATAGATGCTCGAAATATACAAACAATATAGGGAAATAAGTTTCGAATTATTTCCAAATAGATTGGAATCGAGGCAGATGCCTGAAACGGAAAGTCGATCTATCTATATGTATGTAGATATTTCTAGAAGATCCTAAAAAAGGGATATTCTTTTATTTTATACCTAACCCATTCGACGAATTACTCCGATTATTCCTAAAGGAAAGGGTTACACGCGAATGGCACTAGTTGATGAGAGTTACTTCGGAAACAAAAAGTTTCTCCATTCCAATAAAAAAAAAATGCAACTAGATCTAATATGAGTTGGCGATCCGAACATATATGGATAGAACGTATAGTGGGGTCTCGAAAACTAAGTAATTTCTTCTGGGCCTTGATCCTTTTTTTAGGTTCATTAGGATTCGTCTTAGTTGGAACTTCCAGCTATCTCGGTAAGAATTTTATATCTTTAGTTCCATATCAGCAAATCGTTTTTTTTCCACAAGGGATCGTGATGTCCTTCTACGGGATCGCGGGTCTCTTTATTAGTTCCTATTTGTGGTGTACAATTTCGTGGAATGTGGGGAGTGGCTATGATCGATTCGATCTAAAAGAAGGAATAGTGTGTATTTTTCGTTGGGGATTTCCTGGGAAAAAGCGTCGCATCTTCCTACGATTCCGTATGAAGGATATTCAGTCGATCAGAATAGAAGTTAAAGAGGGCATTTATCCTCGTCGTATCCTTTATATGGAAATCAAAGGACAGGGAGCCATTCCATTGACGCGTACTGATGAGAATTTCACCCTGGGTGAAATTGAGAAAAAAGCTGCCAAATTGGCCTATTTTTTGCGCGTACCAATTGAAGTATTTTGAAATGAAATAGCAAACAAAATATTTTTATAAATAAAAAAAAAAAAGAAAAGGGGAGTTCTTTTAAGTCGAAATCGGAATACTATTCCTTGAAATGTTTGTTTTTTTTTTAGTTTCGCTTTAGCATTCATCGAGAACGCGAAGCAGTTTCAAATTGGATCAATTAGATTATCTGTAAACAAGATTTTTATTATTTCTTCATTTAAAGTCGACTCTTTCTTATTCTATATTCTTTCTAGATTCATAATCAATGAATGGGAAATCAAAAAAAAAAGGAATAGATTCCGGGGTTCGATGCCTTAGAATAGAACTTATGTTTGATAAAAATAGTAGATCGCAGCGCATAGATTTGAAGAATGAGGCGAGTTCATTAGCAATTCAAAGATGAAAAATGGAAAAAAAGAAAGCATTTCTCCCTTTTCTTTCTGTTATATCTATAGTATTTTTGCCTTGGTGGGTTTCTCTTTTATTTAAGAAAAGTGTTGAATCTTGGGTTACTGATTGGTGGAATACTACACAATCCGAAACTTTTTTGACTGATATTCAAGAAAAGAGTATTATAGAAAAATTCATCGAATTAGAAGAACTCTTCCTATTGGACGAAATAATAAAAGAATACCCGGAAATAGGGTTGCAAAGGGCTCATATAGGAATCCACAAAGAAACGATCCAATTGATAAAGATAAACAATGAGGATCATATCCATATGATTTTGCACTTCTCGACAAATATAATCTGTTTCATTATTTTGAGTGCTTATTCAATTCTAGGTAATAAAGAACTTCTTATTCTTAACTCTTGGGTTCAAGAATTTCTATATAATTTAAGTGACACAATAAAAGCTTTTTCTATTCTTTTATTAACTGATTTATGTATCGGATTCCATTCGCCCCATGGTTGGGAACTAATGATTGGCTATGTCTACAAAGATTTTGGATTTGTTCATAATGAGAAAATGATATCTGGCCTTGTTTCTACTTTTCCAGTCATTATAGACACAATTTGGAAATATTGGATCTTCCATTATTTAAATCGTCTATCTCCATCACTTGTAGTGATTTATCATTCAATGAATGATTGATCCAACTCGAATATTTCTTACTTTGCACATAAGCAAAGCATTTTAAGACGTACCCACTCCTTCGAACCTACGGAGATTTCCCCTCGAATATTTTATATTCGCGTAAAAGAATTGACGTAAATAGCAGATTTGTGAATAGGGAACTATCCGAGTGACCTACCTCATTTTATTGTAGAAATTTTTGGGATCAATGATTGGACTATGCAAATTCAAAATAACCTTTTTTTTTCTTGGATCACGATAAAGAAAGAAATTATTCGATCTATTTCCGCATCGTTTATGATATATATCATAACTCAAGCATCTATCTCAAATGCGTATCCCATTTTTGCTCAGCAGGGTTATGAAAATCCGCGCGAAGCAACCGGGCGTATTGTATGTGCCAATTGCCATTTAGCTAATAAGCCCGTGGATATTGAGATTCCGCAAACAGTACTTCCTGATACTGTATTTGAAGCAGTTGTTCGAATTCCTTATGATACGCAAGTGAAACAAGTTCTTGCTAATGGAAAAAGGGGGGGGTTGAATGTGGGTGCTGTTCTTATTTTACCTGAAGGATTTGAATTAGCACCCCCGGATCGTATTTCACCCGAGATGAAAGAAAAGATAGGCAATCTTTCTTTTCAGAGCTATCGACCCACTAAAAAAAATATTCTTGTTATAGGTCCTATTCTTGGTCAGAAATATAGTGAAATAACTTTTCCTATTCTTTCCCCGGATCCCGCTAATAATAAAGATGTCCACTTCTTAAAATATCCCATATATGTGGGGGGGAACAGAGGAAGGGGTCAAATTTATCCCGACGGGAACAAGAGTAACAATACGGTTTATAACGCTACAGCGGCTGGTAGAGTAAGTAAAATCATACGAAAAGAAAAGGGGGGATACGAAATAACTATAGCGGATACGTTAGATGGGCGTCAAGTGGTTGATATTATTCCTCCAGGGCCAGAGCTTCTCGTTTCAGAGGGCGAATCTATCAAACTTGATCAGCCATTAACGAGTAATCCTAATGTGGGTGGATTTGGTCAAGGGGATGCTGAAATAGTACTTCAAGATCCATTACGTGTCCAAGGTCTTTTGTTCTTCCTGGCATCTGTTATTTTAGCACAAATCTTTTTGGTTCTAAAGAAGAAACAGTTTGAGAAGGTTCAATTATCCGAAATGAATTTTTAGATTTGCAAATTGATAAATCTCAACTTCGGAAAGGAAAAGGAATCCAATTCTTATTGGTGTTCTGCATGATCAAAAATTATGAACCCATCTTTGCTTGTTTCGAAGTCATTGGGAGTTAATTATACTCTATTCCTATTCATAGTAAGAATATTATAAAGAATTTTTTTTTACTTTATCTCTTATTTTTTTTTTTTCAATCAAAATTGAACCGAGTGACTCTCTTACTCTTATCAGAGAATGTCTTAATAGTTTTAGTTTTCTATTCTAATAAAAGAGAAAATTTCATCGAATACAGAATACTAAACTTCAGATAATAAGTAAGTGCAGAATAGAAAGCGTTTATTTTCTTAGTTTATTCTTGTTGTCGTCACAAGAAAGCAATGTGCAAAATTGCTTTCTTGTGACGACAACAAACAAGAATAGTTTTTGATCCCGTTCGTCTAAGATAACTATTCTTAATCCTATTTTCTATTTTTTGATTGCTCACTACTCTATTTCTATATTTTAATTAAATAAAATATAGAAATAGAAGAAACAAAAAGGTTCTGAGAAATCCGTAAAAAAATCAAAAAATAGAAAATAGAGCGCAATTTTTGGAGAAAATAGAACTTAATGGAGGTTTATTAGAAAAGAAAGGATTTGAATAATATCTGTACTCGTCAAATAGATATATTATAATTGGTTCATTTAGGAAAACGAAATCAAGTAATTTTAGTCTAACTTTGAAAGATAGATACTATGCTTCAATAATAGATGTTCAAAATCAATGAATGACATTTTTCAAATATAATTTGAATTTTCAAATTGAAATAAAAATAATATATTATTTTATGAAAGCTTAAGAACTCAAGGGATCCCTTGAGTTCTTAAGCTTTCATGT